CCGGATATGTGTAAAAATTTGAAACTTTTTAATTCTATGATTCCATTTTTTATGAAAATACGAAAGAACTTTCTTGTGGTTATAATGCCAAAATATCAAGCTGGCTCATTCGTCTTTATGTTGATGATTCTAGGCCTCTTGAATCTTCTATTTACCTATTATCGTTATTGTTTTGTTATTATTATTTGTTGTGTGTAATAGACTTTACTGTCGTTTTCTTTATTATTGATAGGAATTCTCTTGTTAAGACCCCGTGAATCAATTAAAACCTCAGATTCATACTAGAACCACGATGATTCAATAAAACCCTTTCAGACTAATTGCAAAAATTCCTTGAGTAAGAACCGTTGGATCATCACTTATTTAATGAATAAATATAATGACTAAAAATCAAAAGAAGCCTTTGTCTTTTGATCAAAATAAGCATAAATGGGGGTTTGAAAGAATAAAAATCTTTTTATAAATCTAACAAAAAAATGGGAGTCCGGTCGGGTGGTCTGAATATTAAATATGAATCATAGTTCTAATACTTTGTATTCTATATTGATACATTTCGTGCTTCAGATACTCAAAATGAATATCCGACGAAGTCAAACCATCTCTATCAAGATGACAGACTCATTTTCTGTACTATCTATAGGATCCATTATAACAATATAACAAGTCACACACTCATATTCCAGAAATACAGAAACAAAGAAATTCCACGGTCGAACTACCAAAATAGAATGGGATAAAAATCAGAGACCTAACTGCTTCACTTTGTATTGAATATTGAAAAGTTAGTTCATAGTTCTTATGAATCTAATTGATTGAAATTCCGTCCAGTAAAATGGAAGAATTATAAATTTCCAAAATAATAGATAGGAATACTGCAAAAAGGGCCATTGCGAAACCCATCAAAGGAGTAGTTCCCCACCCAGGAGCTACTTTACCATATTCTGAATTCAGTGGTTTCAATAAACTCCCTACAAGAGTTTGTCTTGGACGAGATTTAGAACCGCCCTCAACGGTTTGTGTAGCCATAAAATCCTATTTCTTATTCATTGAGATCTGTTGACTTTGTATACCATTCCGTTGTAAATAAATGATCATAGATCATTGTGGTCTTGAAACTATATAAGAATGGAAACAGCAACCTTAGTAGCCATCTTTCTATCCGGTTTACTTGTAAGTTTTACTGGGTACGCCTTATATACTTCTTTTGGGCAACCCTCTCAACAACTAAGAGATCCATTCGAAGAACACGGAGACTAGTTGAAGTAATGAGCCTCCCAATATTTATATTGGGAGACTCATTACTTTTTACTTTCAATTGAGATAATGAAAAATCATTTCACTTTTTAGTTGGAACTTTAGGCGGTTCTCGAAAAAAGATAGCGAAAAAAATTATTCCTAGAGTTGAGACTAGGAGGAATGTATAAACCAATGCTTCCATAGATTCGATCGTGGTTTAACAATTATAACTTCCATACCTGTTTATTGGGAATCGTCTTCCGGATAAAGAAAGAGTAAGAGTCAAAGAAAAGGCAGCGATTCAAATCAAGGTTTATCCGGTACCCTATAGCAAAATCAAATCATAAAACGAAAGATGAAAAATAACAAAACAATATTGTATTAGACTACTTGTCTTCTTGTAGTTGGATCTCCAAGTTTTTGGAATGTTCCAAATTCCACTTGAGCATCCAAATCTGGATCAATACCAGCAAAAACGTCTCTGAACAAGGTTCGAGAACCATGCCAAATGTGTCCGAAGAAAAAGAGCAGAGCAAATGAAGCATGTCCAAAAGTAAACCAACCCCTCGGGCTGCTACGAAAAACACCATCGGATTTCAAAGTAGCACGATCTAATTCAAAAATTTCACCCAATTGAGCACGTCTAGCATATTTTTTCACAGTAGCAGGATCACTATAACTCACCCCATTGAGTTCACCGCCATAGAACTCAACAGTTACACCTACTTGTTCGACACTATATTTCGATTCTGCCCTTCTAAAAGGAACATCAGCTCTAACAATTCCGTCTCCGTCTACCAAAACAACTGGAAATGTTTCAAAAAAAGTAGGCATACGACGTACAAAAAGTTCACGCCCTTCTTTATCTCTAAAGATAGGGTGTCCTAACCACCCAACAGCGATTCCATCCCCGTTATCCATTGAGCCCGCTCTGAATAATCCCCCTTTTGCCGGATTATTTCCGATGTAATCATAAAAAGCTAATTTTTCAGGAATTTTAGACCAAGCTTCAGATATACTTTGATTTTCGGCTAGTCCAGCACCAACTCTTCGATATATTTCTTGTTGGAAGTATCCTTGATCCCATTGATAACGAGTGGGACCAAATAATTCAATCGGGGTTGTTGCCGAACCATACCACATAGTTCCAGCAACTACAAAAGCTGCAAAAAAGACAGCAGCGATACTACTGGAAAGGACGGTTTCAATATTTCCCATACGTAATCCTTTGTATAGACGTTGGGGGGGGCGAACACTAAGATGGAATAGACCCGCCAATATGCCCAAGGTTCCTGCTGCAATATGATGAGAGGCTATTCCTCCTGGAACAAAAGGATCAAAACCTTCCACACCCCATGCTGGATTTACAGGCTGTACCCTTCCGGTTAGTCCATAAGGATCGGATACCCATATTCCGGGACCATACAATCCTGTTACATGAAATGCACCAAAACCAAAGCAAACCACTCCTGAGAGAAATAAATGAATTCCGAAGATCTTGGGCAAATCCAAAGAAGGTTTTCCTGTACGTGCATCACTAAATATTTCTAGATCCCAATACACCCAATGCCAGATAGCTGCCAAAAAGCATAATCCAGAAAACACAATATGTGCACCAGCCACACCTTCGTAACTCCAAATACCCGGATTCGTTATAGTCCCTCCTGTGATACTCCAACCGCCCCATGAATTGGTTATTCCTAAACGCGTCATGAAGGGTATAACGAACATACCTTGTCTCCACATTGGATCAAGAACAGGGTCAGAAGGATCAAAAACTGCTAATTCGTATAGAGCCATCGAACCGGCCCAACCAGCAACCAAAGCTGTATGCATTATATGCACAGCAAGCAAACGACCGGGATCATTCAATACGACGGTATGAACACGATACCAAGGCAAACCCATGAAATACCTCTTTATCAACGAAAAATAGACACTATGTAACTTTATTGCACTGGAAAATATATTAGATACCTTCCCCCTTATAGTGGATTATTTCGGGGAAAGGTTAAATATTTGATCTATTCTTTATAGTAATAATGGAACAATTTTGTTCATAAGAACAAAAAGAAGCAGATCTATTCTACACTCGATAAGTACCAATACGCAATGGTAAGGTGTTGATATCGTTTTCTATGAGTGACTGCATTTCTATTTGTTCCTCATTCAAAGGGCCTATTTATAAGAATTTTCCTTTTTTATGAACTTACCAAATATAATAAAAGGCAATAGTCTGAATATTAAGACAATAAACCCATTGTTACGCTTTCACATCAAAGTGGGATAGAGTATTTCATTTTTATTTTCATATAATGCCTATTGGTGTTCCAAAAGTACCTTTTCGAAGTCCTGGAGAGGAAGATGCATCGTGGGTTGACGTATAGTGCGACTTGTCAGATATATTGGGTCATATGGTATTTCCCCGTTCTCTTCCCCGATCGAGATATCCTCTCTTTCGCCCAAGAAAAATTGATCGAACCATCAAAAATTTGGAGCGTGAAATAAAGTGCAATTAAATCTATTTTTTAGAGGGGTATACAGATTACAATTATTAATTAGAATAATTTATGGTTGGCTTGGTTAGCTCAATAAATTGAAGTATCCAGGCTCCGTTTAGAACAAAAAGAAATTGGTAATATATTTACTACTTAACTTAATTCATATTGTAAATAGAAATGATTTCAAGTCGTTAATGAAAATTCATTTAATTAATCGAGTAATATGATGAATGCGTTGAATATTTCATATTTGGCGGGAGACATGAAATAAATTCAAAAAAAAAGGGGAAAGTCGTATGAAAGTGGTATTGGGGCATTTGTTCTATATGTGCAAATCCAAATCGGGCGGATCTTTACTCGGAGTAGAGCATAAACCTAAAAAAAAAATGGAAGAAGACCCTTCGGGAACAAGAAAATTACATCGTGATTAGGGTTGATCCCGATGAAACAATACATCAATGAGAAGTTAATCTGATAAGTTTAGTGAATTTTTTTATAGTTTTTTATTTATTTTAGAAACAGAACGGGTCAAAACTCCTATTTCTTGAAAAATGAAAGAAAAGTCCTTTTGTTACAAGTTAAAGTTAGAAAGATCCTTCTATGAAAAAAGAAAGCTAGAATCTACACATTGATTCTTTTTTTTTTCGCGATTTGTGTTGAACCGTATGCATCAAAAGGTGCATGTACGGTTCCTAAGGGATACAATTTTATCCCAATCAACCGACTTTATCGAGAAAGATTACTTTTTTTAGGCCAAGGGGTTGATAGTGAGATCTCGAATCAACTTATTGGTCTTATGATATATCTCAGTATAGAGAATGATACAAAAGATCTGTATTTGTTTATAAACTCTCCCGGTGGATGGGTAATACCCGGAATAGCTATTTATGATACTATGCAATTTGTGCGACCAGATATACAAACAGTATGTATGGGATTAGCTGCTTCAATGGGATCTTTTATTCTGGTCGGAGGGGCAATTACCAAACGTCTAGCATTCCCTCACGCTTGGCGCCAATGAGTTTTTTTTTTTTATTTGAGAGACAAAAAGAGGACTATGCCTTCGCGCTATATGAATATTGAGTAATAATAGCATGGCACTTCGAATTCGATATGAGAATTTTTTTTTTTTATTTTTCAAAAAAAAAAAAAAAAAACTTACATTATGTATCGAAGGAGTAGTATGAGATAAAGGATATTCCCAATTCAATCTGATCTATTGGAAACCCATTTTAGCGTCACAAACTTTTTTGTTTTGAGCTCTTAACAATATTTATGTTATGAAAATCAATATTATTTTGATTTGAAAAAAAGAAACTTTGGGATTGCTAAATAACAGACGAAATCAATATATAAAGCAACGGAGCCATCATAGTATTTTTTTACTCAAAAATAAAGGGTGGTTGTGGGATCATTTACCTATGTGAATCTGATATACTTTAAATATTCATTTTCTATTTCTTCAATGTAAGATAAAAAAAAGGGAAAAGTGAATTCCATTGTAGAGCCGTATGCAATGCGCAAAAAATGCCCGTACGGTTGTTCAATTCTATCTTAGATTTTTCTCTATCTCTTCGACTTTGAGCATGCGAGATAGAGGAACTATTTATGATGTTAGATCATCAGGGTAATGATCCATCAACCTGCTAGTTCTTATTACGAGGCACAGGCAGGAGAATTTATCCTGGAGGCGGAAGAACTACTGAAACTGCGCGAAACCATCACAAGGATTTATGTACAAAGAACGGGCAAACCCTTATGGGTTGTTTCGGAAGACATGGAAAGAGATGTTTTTATGTCAGCAACAGAAGCCCAAACTTATGGAATTGTTGATCTTGTAGCGGTTGAGTAAAAAATAATAGGGACTTCACGCAAATCTGCCATTTTCTATTTTATCTTCTTACCGGATTTATTTAATGTTCTATTAATATAGAAATGGAAAAATGATTCAAAATTGTCCGGTTAGGATTGATCTAAACCAGCTCATTATGTATATAATTCAACATGCCAACGATTAAACAACTTATTAGAAACACAAGACAGCCAATCAAAAATGTCATAAAATCCCCCGCTCTTGGGGGATGTCCTCAGAGGAGAGGAACATGTACTAGGGTGTATGTGCGACTCGTTCAGATCATGGAAAAAAGCAAAAAAAAAAGATCTATTTTATGGTTTCCATTGGTACAAATCCAATCATTTTTTATTCCATTTTTAATTTCAAATGAGAAAGAATTCCCATTGGTAGCAAATGGTATCCATTAAGCAGGGAAATCCTATTTAAAAAGCATAAAGATTGTGCTCTTAACTCTTGTAAGAACGGACTAACAGGGTCAGCCACTCAGTCAATCTTCATAATGAAATACCGTTACTGTATAGGTAGGTCTTATTGTGAAAGACCTATTACTGGATAATTCAGGGTAGAGCCAAAGAGTGTGAACTGTACAAGTTCACAATAACATTGATTAAATGAGGAATAAGGGGCTCCGGTGTATAGAGAGGACCTCACCGTTTAAGAAATAACCATAGAAACGATGGAACCCACTATACCCATTTCTATTTAATACTTTTTTTTTGATACATATTATTAATTTTTTATTTCGAGGTAAAAAGCCTAGAAAAAAAAAAAAAGGAAAAAATCGTGGTCGGGAAGGTTATAGTAGCAAAAGCCATTGGAATTTTTATTTTATACACTGGAAGAATCCGTTTTGTTATTAATAGACTAGGAAAAGGGAAAGAAATAACTAAAAGAAATCAATTAGTTATTCATCAAAGTTTCATTTATTCAATGACCAGAATTAAACGGGGATATATAGCTCGAAGACGTAGAACAAAAATTCGTTTATTTGCATCAAGCTTTCAGGGGGCTCATTCAAGACTTACTCGGACTATTACTCAACAAAAAATAAGAGCTTTAGTTTCGTCTCATCGGGATCGAGGTAGACAAAAGAGAGATTTTCGTCGTTTGTGGATCACTCGGATAAATGCAGTAATTCGAAGCAATAAGGCATACTTTAGTTATAGCAATTTAGTACACAATTTGTACAAGAGGCAGTTGCTTCTTAATCGTAAAATACTTGCACAAATAGCTATATTAAATAGGAATTGTCTTTATATGATTTCCAACGAGATCATAAAATAAGGAAATTGGAAAGAAATCCATTGGAATTAAATGGAGTTCCTTGGAGAATGACCGGGGGAAGGTAGAGTAGAAATTAGTATGATAAAATCATATGGGAAAGTCGTCAAAATGAACAAACACCTTCAATAAAATCATATTTTTCAAACAAAGTATCAATTCGTATTGGAATTTTATTTTGATTCAATTGAAGAATTCGGACTATTTCTTTTTTGTTCTAAGACCTGTAGTTCTAGTGGTCGACTCGCTTCTTTCAAATTGTTTTTCATTATTAAGAAAAGGTAATAAAGATAAAATACGAGCCTGTTTGATAGCAATAGTAATTAATCGTTGTTGTTTTAAGGTCAATCTATTCACCCGTCTAGATAATATTTTTCCTTGTTCACTAATAAATCGACTAATTAAACTCATGTTTCTATAATCAATTCGATCCCCCGATTGGATCGGGGGCAAACGCCTACGAAAAGATCGCTTGGATTTCAGAAAGAGTCGTTTGGATTTATCCATGGTTTGTTTATTCCTTATCCCGAAAAGCCTAATCCTATTTCAATCATATAAAAAATTATTTAGAATTAATAAGATTTCTAATAATATTCAATTTTAAATTGATAATTAGAAATGGGATTTATCTTGTTTATCTTTCACTATGTTCATTAAATAATTTCTTATATATATTATAAGATCTTATATCTATATTCTATAGAATATAGATAAGATGTCGTTTTCACCTTCCTTGGGTTGGAGGGCGGGGACGTACACACGAGTGAACGGTTCAATCTATTTCTTTATCTCCCCGTGAATCGTATGTTTGTAACAAAAAGGACAGAATTTTCTCAATTCCAATCGACCGGGCTTATTATGTCGATTCTTTTGAGTAATATATCTGGAAACGCTCTTATTAACACGGTTTTGAACACAACAGGTACATTCCAAAATAACAGTTACTCGGGCATCTTTACCTTTGGCCATGAACCTCCTTTGGATTTGTGATTGACTCAATTCTTCTATTTTCCGATTCGAAACGAACAAAAAAATAGAAGTTGCAATAAATCAATTATAGTTCAATTAGAGTAATAATAAGTAATATAATTCTTTCTAACTCGATTTAGGATTTATATATAAATCACTGTACAGTATTTCATTTTTCGTTTAAGTATATTGTATGATATTATTATTATTGCCAGTTACATTTCTGTTCTAATTCTATTATTATATTAATTTGAGTCTGGACCCGTGTTCCCTTCTTAGTTTCCCTAGAACGAATCTGCTTTTATTCTTTTTCTAACTTATTCAAAAAAAAAAGAAGAGAAGGGAGGTTAGTCACAGGTATTGTATCCCTAATCTTCTTTGCCCCTTCCTCTCTCAATAACTAGAAAAAAGGGAATATCAACGCATCCGGAAATAAACGATTGATCTCTATCAATAAACCTGCCAAAGCCGCGAACCATAGAGTACTTATTACTGGTGCCACGGAGAGGTATGTTTTTAGATCTCGCATTTAAAATCCTCCTTCTTTGTTCCTTATTGGAATTTGTAATACAGAATGGGAATACATATATAACCCGAAGTGTATATGGTTATTATATATAGTATATATATAATATATAGTTAATTAGATTCTATATAGTGACCGCTTGTATTTGTACGCAAAATCCCTAATTCAAATTGACAATGTACAACTTGAACCGTATAACGATTCAGTATATATTCCTTTTCTAAAAAAAAAAATACGACCCTTCTACCCTACCTGAGAATTCTCGTAAAATCTTTCTTTTTTACGGCGGGTTTCCTATTTAGATAGAATCTATGCTATATGTATAGAATACACGTCTAGTATTATATGTTATAGGATATGTACCATAGGAGAACAAAAAAATACGAAATGGCAAGATAATTTGTCTATATCAATGGAAAAAATAAAGATGTGGAAAACAAGACAGAGATTCTTTACAATGACATTGTAGACCGATTGAAAGGGATGTAGCGCAGCTTGGTAGCGCGTTTGTTTTGGGTACAAAATGTCACGGGTTCAAATCCTGTCATCCCTACCTATTACTTATCTTATGAGCAGTAACGTGGGATCAATTAATTCAAATTGGGTTAAAAACTTTTTTATTATATTATAAAAAATAATTATTATTATAAATTCTAATAAAGCGCTCTTAGTTCAGCTCGGTAGAACGCGGGTCTCCAAAACCCGATGTCGTAGGTTCAAGTCCTACAGAGCGTGATTCCATTCTTGTTATTTGTTAAGTCGAAAATTACACTGAAATAATTGAACAGCAATCTGAATTAGACCTCCTGTAGATTAAAGAAAGTAGGAGGTCAATCAAAAAAAAGATCTTAATTAATCAAAGATCCAATTGATCACCACGTCTGTATTGTAAATATGCAGTTACGAATAATCCAGCCAAAGTAATAGGAATTAGACCTAAGACGATTCCAAATAAAAAAACTTCAATCATTTCAATTTCTTTGAAAGAAGAAAGGGAGAGGGAATAGCTATCCTTAAATATTAATCCGTATTACCCATGAATCTCAATAACCAAGCACTGGAAATTGGCACGTGGCTATAAAATATATGAACTGCCGCAAAATAAAAATTTTTTTTTATTGTTTTTTGATTTTTAGTCAATTAATTTCCAAATTTCAAATAAGTCGTATCTTGTTTAGACCAATAAATAGAGCGGAGGTTATAGTCAAAGCTGCTAGTAGAAAACCGAAATAACTAGTTATAGTAGGCATGAAGAGGCTAAATGAAATATGTTCTTTTTATACATATGTTTATAAAGCATTTCCCGAAGTTTCGTTTCAATTTTTTAGAACGATGAGTGTATCTTATAATGAAAAGCCCCTTACTTAAAACTTAAAAACTTATTAAATTCAGCAGTAGGTTCATTCACATAATCTCTGGAATGAAAAGGAAAAAAAAGTATCATATGATCAGATTACTCAAAACCAAGGTTTACATTTTGTCTTTCCATATTACATAGCAGTCCCAACCTTGTAATTAGGTCAAGAAAGACCCTTTGGTTCTAATAGGCGTGTATCACGCGTATTTATTATTATTTATTCTTTCATTGAATAAAAGCTATTATTTTGTTACAGGGCAACTAACCAATTCCTT